TTTTTTATATTTTATATTTATATAAAAAATATTAAAAACGGTTTTAATAATTATTTAAATTATATTTATTAATATAATTTACATATATATATATATATATATTAAATATTTAATTAATTAATATTTATATTAATTTATTAATTTATTAGAGAATTAAAATTAATTATATTAATTTATTGTAATTTTTAAGAATATTAATTGTTTAATTTCCAATTAAGGTTTTAATATTAATATTATGAAAAGAAATAAAAGAAATTATTTAAAATTTAATAATTTATATTAAATATTTAATATAAAAAAAAAAAAAAAAAATTCTATTTAAATTTATTTACATATAAATAAATTTTTTATGGTTTAAAAATTTTATTAATAATTTATTTTACATGTAAATTTTAGTGTTATATTTAATTTATTTAAATAATAAATTAATTTTTTATGCAGTAATTAATATTAAATATTTAAGAAATTAAGATTTAGTAATATTAAAATTAATAACAAATTTTGTGCCAGCAGTTGCGGTTACACAAAGATTAAATTAAATTTTATTAGTTATTAATAATTAAATTATATTAATAAATAATAAAAATTTTAAATTATTAGGTGAAATTTTAATTTAATAAAATATTATAAATTTAATTATGATTTAATAAATTTTTTAAAAAACTAGGATTAGATACCCTATTATTAAAATTTAAAATTAAATACTAAAATAGTAAATAATTATTTATTGAAACTTAAATAATTTGGCGGTATTTTAGTTCATTTAGAGGAATCTGTTTAATAATTGATAATCCACGAATAAATTTACTTAATTTATAATTTTGTATATCGTTGTTAAAAAAATATTTTTTAATAAAAATAATATTTTAAATTTTTTATATAAAATTAAATCAGATCAAGATGCAGATTATAATTAAGAATATAATGGATTACAATAAATTTATTTAAATGAATATTAATTTGTAATAATTAATTGAAAGTGGATTTAAATGTAATTTTATTTAATTTAATAAAATGATTATAAATTAAAATATGTACATATTGCCCGTCGCTTTCATATATTAATAAGTTGAAATAAGTCGTAACAAAGTAGAGGTACTGGAAAGTGTTTCTAGAAAGAACAAATTAGAGCTTGATTTTAAAGTATTTCATTTACATTGAAAAGATATTATAATATAATTAATTTGAGGGGAAAAATTAATAAATTAATATAATTAATAAAAAAATTTTTAAAATATTTAATGGGGGTTAAAGTATTTTTAAAGAAAAAATTATTTAATTTATAGTAAATTAGTATTGTAAAAGAAATTTGAAATAAATAAAAAATTAATTTAATTATAAGTAATTTTAATTTAATGTATCTTGTGTATCAGAGTTTATTAAAAAAAATTTTTGTATAAATAATTCTCGAATTTAAAAGAGATAATTAATTAATAAAGTTATTGTAGCATAAATATTTTAAATAATTAATTGGAAATGAAATGTTAATCGTTTTTAAATATATCTAGTTTTTTTAGAAAAAAATTTAATTTTAAATTCATTTTAAAAATATTTAATTAATTAAATATTTTTAAAATGAATTTTATATTTTAAGGGATAAGCTTTAAAATAAATTAATATAATTAATTTAAAAATTAAAATTGAAAATTATATAATTTATATTGTTAAAAAAATTTAATTTATTAAAAATAATTTCATTAAAAATAAAATTTAAAAAAAATTTATATATTTATAAAAAAAAATTAAAAATTAAATAATAATTAATATAATGATAAAATTAGTATAAAATATTAATAATAATTAAAAAATATATTATTAAAATTAATTAAAAGGAATTCGGCAAATATATATATTCACTTGTTTATCAAAAACATGTCTTTTTGAAAATAATATAAAGTCTAATCTGCCCACTGATTTATTATTGAAGGGCTGCAGTATATTGACTGTACAAAGGTAGCATAATCATTAGTCATTTAATTGATGACTTGTATGAAAGATTGGATGAAATATAAACTGTCTCTTAATTAAATTATAGAATTTAATTTTTTATTTAAAAAGATAAAATAAATTAAAAAGACGAGAAGACCCTATAGAGTTTTATAATTAATTTAATTAAAATTATTTATAAATAAGTTAATAAATTAAAATTAAATTAATTATTTTGTTGGGGTGACAGAAAAATTAAAAAAACTTTTTTTATAAGTAAACAATTATAATTGAATAAATGATCCAATTTTATTGATTATAAGAAAAAATTACCTTAGGGATAACAGCGTAATTTTTTTTTTTAGTTCGAATAAAAAAAAAAGTTTGCGACCTCGATGTTGGATTAAGATAAAATTTAAATGCAGAAGTTTAAAGTTTTTGATCTGTTCGATCATTAAAATCTTACATGATCTGAGTTCAGACCGGTGTGAGCCAGGTTGGTTTCTATCTTTTAAAAATTTAAATATTTTAGTACGAAAGGATTAAATATTTTAATTAAATTTAATATTTTGAATATCATTAAATTAAAAATAAATAAATTATAATTATTACTATTTTGGCAGAAAAATGTAATGATTTTAGAATTCATAAATGTATAATTTAAATTATATGGATAGTATATGTTTATATATGATATTTATATAATTGTTATTGGGTTATTAATTTTAATTATTGGGGTTTTAGTAGGGGTTGCTTTTTTAACTTTATTAGAGCGTAAAGTTTTAGGGTATATTCAAATTCGTAAAGGTCCAAATAAAGTTGGTTTCATAGGAATTTTACAACCTTTTTCAGATGCTATTAAATTATTTACTAAAGAACAAACTTATCCTAATTTTTCTAATTATTTACCTTATTATTTTTCTCCTGTAATTAGATTTATTTTATCTTTAATAATTTGAATATTAATTCCTTATTATTTTAATATAGTTAGATTTAATTTAGGAATTTTATATTTTTTATGTTGTACAAGTTTAGGTGTTTATGCGGTTATAGTGGCAGGTTGATCTTCAAATTCAAATTATGCTTTATTAGGAAGATTACGTTCTGTTGCTCAAACTATTTCTTATGAAGTAAGATTATCTTTAATTTTAATATCTAGAATTATTATAGTTATAGATTTTAATTTAATTAATTTTTCTCAATATCAAAATATTATATGATTTTTATTTTTAATATTTCCATTAAGATTATGCTGAATAAGATCAAGTTTAGCTGAAACTAATCGAACTCCTTTTGATTTTGCAGAGGGAGAAAGAGAATTAGTTTCTGGATTTAATGTAGAATATAGAAGAGGAGGATTTGCTTTAATTTTTTTAGCAGAATATTCTAGAATTTTATTTATAAGATTATTATTTGTTCTAATTTATATGGGAGGTTATAATTTAAATATTTTTTTTTATTTAAAATTAACTTTTATTTCTTTTTTATTTATTTGAGTTCGAGGTACTCTTCCTCGATATCGTTATGATAAATTAATATATTTAGCTTGAAAAAGATATTTACCTATTTCTTTAAATTTTTTATTATTTTTTATAGGATTTAAAATTTTTTTAATATAAATTAATTTATTTTTAGTATAAATTAATAGAATAATAAATTCTTTCTTAAGTTTTCAAAACAAATGCTTATTACAAGCTCATTAATTAATTAAAAATAATATTATCTCAATATTTATTAATTATAGGATTTAAAATAAAATATGAAAAATATATAACAGTTAATAATTGACCTGTAATAATATAAGGATCTTCGACAGGTCGTGCTCCAATTCATGTTAATAAAATAACAATTGTAACTATAGTTCAGAATAAAATTTGATTAATTGGATAAAATTGAATTCCTTGAATTTTTTTATTAAAGGTAAAAGGTAGAATAATTAAAATAAGAATTGATATAACTAAAGCAATAACTCCCCCTAATTTATTAGGAATTGATCGTAAAATTGCATAAGCAAATAAAAAATATCATTCAGGTTGAATATGTACAGGAGTAACTAAAGGATTAGCAGGAATAAAATTATCTGGATCTCCTAATAAATATGGATTAGTTAAAGTTAAAATAGTTAAAAAAAATAATAAAATAATAAATCCGATTAAATCCTTAAAAGTATAAAAAGGATGGAAAGGAATTTTATCTAAGTTTCTGTTTAATCCTAAGGGGTTATTAGATCCCGTTTGGTGAAGAAATAATAAATGAATTATTGTTATTATTGCAATAATAAAAGGTAATAAGAAATGGAATGTATAAAATCGAGTTAAAGTAGCATTATCTACGGCAAATCCTCCTCAAATTCAATTTACTAACATTCCTCCTAAATAAGGGATAGCAGATAATAAATTAGTAATTACAGTAGCTCCTCAAAAAGATATTTGACCTCAAGGTAAAACATATCCTATAAAAGCTGTAGCTATTAATAAAAATAAAATAATTACTCCTACTATTCAGGTATATTTTAAATTAAAAGATTCATAATAAATTCCTCGTCCAATATGTAAATAAATACAAATAAAAAAAAAAGAAGCTCCATTAGCATGAAGGGTTCGAATTAATCATCCATAGTTTACATTTCGGCAAATATAATTTACTCTGTAAAAAGCAAGTTCAATATTAGCTGTATAATACATTGTTAAAAATAATCCTGTTAAGATTTGAATGATTAAACATAAACCTAATAAAGATCCAAAATTTCATCATGATGAAATATTAGAAGGTAAAGGTATATCAATAAATGAACCATTAATGATTTTTAAAATAGGGTGAGTTTTTCGAATATTAATAAAATTATTATTTATCATTTATTTATTTATTTGAATATTAAAATGAAGATGACCGTAAAGGTCCATAAAAAATATTTGTAATTTTTACAACTGCAATTAAAGTAATAAATAAATAAATAATTATTATTATTATTAATATATATGTTTGATTATTATATAATTTTCTTAAATTAATTTTATTTTCATTATTAAAAAATAATTTTAAATTTAAAAAATTATCTATTTCTGAGTTAAATGAGAGATTTATTCATGTTAAATTATTATAATATATAAATAAAATTAATAAAAATATTGAGATTATTAAAAAAAAAATTATTTTAAAATTAATAGATAATTTAAATAATTTATTTGAGGCAATACTTGATACATAAATAAAAAGAACTAACAATCCTCCTAAGAAGGTTAAAAATAAAATATATGAAAATCAATATGTTTTAATTATTATACCAGATAATAGACATGTTAATAATGTTTGAATTAAGATTATTAATCCTATGGATATAGGATTATTTATTGATAATATAATAATTGAAAATATAATTAATATTAATGAAAGAATTATTTTTATGATTTCAAATCAAAGAGTAGTTTAATAAAAATAATAATTTTGGAGATTATTGATAAAGATATTCTTTTTCTTTGAAGTTTTTAAAGTATATTACTTAATTTTGATTTACAAGACCAAAGTTTTTTTTAAACTATAAAAACAAATGATAATTTTAAATATGTGAATTGTTGTAGTAATTATATTTGTTGTTGGAAATTTAATTTTTATTTCTAAACATAAACATTTATTAATTGTTTTATTAAGATTAGAATTTATTGTTTTAAGTATTTTTTTTTTTTTTTTAATTTATTTAAGAATAATTAATTATGATATATATATATTAATGGTATTTTTAGTTTTTTCAGTTTGTGAAGGTGCTTTAGGATTATCTATTTTAGTTTCAATAATTCGAACTCATGGAAATGATTATTTTCAAAGATTTAATTTATTATAAAAAAAAAATGATAAAATTTCTTTTAATAATAATTTTTATAATTCCTTTATGTTTTATTAAAAATATATTTTGAATGGTTCAAATAATATTATTCTTAATAATATTTTTATTTATAAATTTAAGTGTAAATTTAAATTTATATTGTAATTTAAGATATATGTTAAGATGTGATATTTTATCTTATGGTCTTATTATATTAAGAATTTGAATTTCTGTTTTAATAATTATAGCTAGAGAAAATTTATTTAAAATTAATTTTTATATTAATTTTTTTTTATTTAATATTATTTTTTTATTAATTATATTATATTTAACATTTAGAGTAATAAATATATTCATATTTTATTTATTTTTTGAGGGGAGATTAATTCCTACTTTATTATTAATTATTGGTTGAGGCTATCAACCTGAACGTATTCAAGCTGGAATATATTTATTATTTTATACTTTATTTGTTTCTTTACCTTTATTAATAGGAATTTTTTATATATATAATGAAATACAAAGAATATTAATTTATTTTTTGAAATTTTTTAATTTAAATTTTTATATATTATATTTCTCTATAATTATGGCTTTTTTAGTAAAAATGCCTATATATTTTGTTCACTTATGATTACCTAAGGCTCATGTAGAGGCTCCAGTATCCGGTTCTATAATTTTAGCTGGTATTATATTAAAATTAGGGGGTTATGGTTTAATGCGTTTAATAATTTTTTTACAACAAATTAATTTAAAAATAAATTATATTTGAATTGTTGTTAGATTAGTTGGAGGTTTTTATATTAGATTAAAATGTTTTTGTCAAGTTGATATTAAATCTTTAATTGCTTATTCATCAGTAGCTCATATAAGAATTGTTATTAGAGGTATTATAGTAATAAATTATTGAGGATTTATTGGTTCTTATATTCTTATAATTGGACATGGATTATGTTCTTCAGGAATATTTTGTTTAGCTAATATTAGATATGAACGATTGCATAGACGAAGTTTATATATTAATAAGGGTATAATGAATTTTATACCTTCTATAAGATTATGGTGATTTTTATTAATATCTTCTAATATAGCAGCTCCTCCTAGTTTAAATTTAATAGGGGAAATTAGTTTAATTAATAGATTAATAAGATGATCTTGAATTTCAATAATTATATTAATATTAATTTCATTTTTTAGAGCAGGGTATAGATTATATCTTTATTCTTTTATTCAACATGGCAAATATTATTCTGGAATTTATAGATATTATAGAGGAGTTTCTCGTGAGTATTTAATATTAATATTACATTGACTTCCTTTAAATATTATAATTATAAAAATTGATTATAGAATAATTTGATTTTATTTAAATAATTTAATAAAAATATTGATTTGTGGTGTCAAAAATATGATTTAATTCATTTTAAATTATTAATAATATAAAATATTCAATTTGTTTTATTTCATTTTTTTTTTTATTTTTTATGAGAATATTAAATTTTATTTTTATAATTTATTTTATTATAAATAATATGGTAATTTTTTTAGAGTGGGAAATTATTTCTTTTAATTCAATAAGAATTATTATATCAGTTTTATTGGATTGAATATCTTTATTATTTATAATATTTGTTTTTTTAATTTCTTCTGTAGTAATTTTTTATAGAAAAAGATATATAAGATCAGAATTAAATTTAAGACGTTTTATTATTTTAGTATTATTATTTGTTTTTTCTATAATACTATTAATTATTAGACCTAATATTATTAGAATTTTATTAGGATGAGATGGTTTAGGGTTAGTTTCTTATTGTTTAGTTATTTATTATCAAAATTTAAAGTCATATAATGCTGGTATATTAACAGCTTTATCTAATCGGATTGGTGATGTATTTATTTTAATAGTTATTTCATGAATAATAAATTATGGAAGTTGAAATTATATTTTTTATTTAGAATTTATAAATAATGATTGAGAAATATTTATAATTAGAAGAATAATTATTATGGCTGCTATAACAAAAAGAGCTCAAATTCCATTTAGTTCATGATTACCAGCTGCTATAGCAGCTCCGACTCCTGTATCAGCTTTAGTTCATTCATCTACTTTAGTTACTGCTGGGGTTTATTTATTAATTCGTTTTAATTTATTATTATTAAATACATTTTTTTTAAAATTATTATTATTATTATCTGGTTTAACAATATTTATAGCAGGAATTGCTGCTAATTATGAATTTGATTTAAAAAAAATTATTGCTTTATCTACTTTAAGACAATTAGGTTTAATAATAAGAATTTTAAGAATAGGTTTACCTGATTTAGCTTTTTTTCATTTATTAACTCATGCAATATTTAAAGCTTTATTATTTATATGTGCAGGAGTGATTATTCATATAATAAATGATATACAAGATATCCGTTTTATAGGAGGAATAAGATTATATATTCCATTAACTTCTTTATGTATAAATATTTCCAATATAGCTTTATGTGGAATTCCATTTTTAGCAGGATTTTATTCTAAGGATTTAATTTTAGAAATAGTAAGATTTAGAAATTTAAATTTTATAATTTTTTTATTATATTATTTATCTACTGGTTTAACAATATTTTATAGATTTCGTTTAATTATATATTTAATAATTAATGATTATAATTTAATTAGAATTTATAATTTATATGATGAGGATTATACTATATTAAAAAGAATATTTATTTTATTATTTATAAGAGTAATTAGAGGAAGATTTTTAAGTTGAATAATATTTTCTTATCCTTATATAATTTATTTACCTTTTAATATAAAAATGATGGTAATTTATGTAAGAATTATAGGAGCTATTTTAGGTTATTTAATTAGAAATATAAAAATTTATTCTATAAATAAATTTATAATAACTTATAATATAAGTAGATTTTTAAGAATAATATGGTTTATACCTAATCTTTCAACTTATGGTGTTAGTTATTATTTTTTAAATTATGGTCAAAATTTATTAAAAAATATTGATATAGGTTGAAGAGAATTATATAGAGGCTATGGAATAGTATTAATTATTAAAAAATATTCTATATTATATAATATATTTCAAATGAATAATTTTAAAATTTATTTATATAGATTTGTTGTATGAATAATATTAATATTATTTATATTTATGTTAATTATAAATTAAATTTAAATAGCTTATTTTAGAGCATAATATTGAAGATATTAAGGTGATAAATTTATCTTTAGATATATTTATAAAAAAAAAGTTTTTATTTTTACAATGAAAATGTAAAGTTTTGATTTAAACTATATAAATAGAAATATTAATGGAATTAAACCACTAAAAATTAAGTTAGCAGCTTAATTTTAAACTTTATATTTCTTATTTAATTGGAATATATAATTCAATGTTATCATTAACAGTGATATACCTCTATTTTGGTTTCAATTAAATAAATAAGGAGTAATTAACTCTTTCTTTTAAGTCGAAATTAAATGCAAAATTTGCTTCTTATTTAAGATAAATTGAAATTTCAATATTATTTGAATGCAAATCAAATGTTTTTATTTAAACTATAATCCTTTAATTTGTTCAGTTTAATATATTTTGATTTCATTCATGATAAACACCAATTAATAAAATACAAATAAAAAAAAAACTAATTTTGGTTCATAAAATGAAATTTACTAATTTAAATAGGGGAATAATTGGAAAAATTAAAGCAATTTCTACATCAAAAATTAAAAAAATTACTGTAATTAAAAAAAAATGTAAAGAAAAAGGTATTCGAGCAGAGGATTTAGGGTCAAATCCACATTCAAATGGGGATGATTTTTCTCGATCTGAATAAGTTTTTTTTGATAAAATAATAGATAGGAATATTATAATATTGGAAATTAATATAATTAATAAAAAAATATTTATTATTAAAATGATTATTTATATTAAAATTTTTAAACTTTTTGATTGGAAGTCAAATATACTAAATATATTATATAAATAATTAGTTTCCTCATCAATAAATTGAGATATAAAGGAATAATCATACTACATCTACGAAATGTCAATATCAAGCTGCTGCTTCAAATCCAAAGTGATGATTTCTAGAAAAATGATGATTTAAATGGCGAATCAGGCAAATTAATAAGAATAATGTTCCGATAATAACATGAAGACCGTGAAATCCTGTTGTTAAAAAAAATACAGATCCATAAATACTATCTGCAATAGTAAAAGGAGCTTCAAAATATTCATATGCTTGGAGAATTGTAAAATAAATACCTAAAATAATTGTAATAAATAATCCTTGAGTTATTTGAGAATTATTATTTTCTATAATTGCATGATGGGCTCATGTAATTGAAATTCCTGAACTAATTAAAATAATAGTATTTAATAAAGGAATTTGGAAAGGATTAAATGGTGTAATTCTTATAGGGGGTCAAATAGTTCCAATTTCAATATTAGGGGCTAATCTACTATGAAAAAAAGCTCAAAAAAATGAAATAAAAAAAAAAATTTCAGAAACAATAAATAAAATTATTCCTCAACGTAATCCTTTTGTAACTAAAATAGTATGCTTTCCTTGTAAAGTTCCTTCACGACATACATCTCGTCATCATTGAAATATAGTTAAAATTACAATTAAATATCCTAATATCAATAAATTTATATTAAAATTATGAAATCATTTTACTATACCTGTAACTAATACTATAACTCCAATAGCTCCTGTTAAAGGTCAAGGTCTATAATCTACTAAATGAAATGGGTGATTAAAATTTGTTTTCATTATATTAATTAACTTCACTAGAATATAAAGTTCTTAAAATAGCAATAACATAAGATTGAATAATTGCAACAGCTGATTCTAGAATTAATAATAGAATTTGAACTATAACAAGTAGAATAATTAAATATGAAGGTAAATTAGGTCCATTATTTCTTAAAAGAGTTATTAATAAATGTCCTGCAATTATATTTGCTGTTAAACGAACTGCTAAAGTTCCTGGACGAATAATGTTTCTAATTGTTTCAATTAAAACTATAAAAGGTATTAAAATACCTGGTGTACCTTGGGGAATTATGTGAATAAATATATGTTGAGAATTATTAATTCATCCATATAATATAAAACTTAATCATAAAGGAAGAGAAATAGATAATGATAAAGTTAAATGTCTAGTTCTAGTAAAAATATATGGAAATAGTCCTAAAAAATTATTAAATAAAATAAAAGAAAATATTGAAATGAAAATAAATGTAGATCCTTGAAAATAATTATTTTTTAATAAAGTTTTAAATTCATTATGAAGTTTAGAAAGAATTAAATTTCAAAGAAAAAAGTGACGATTTGGAATTAATCAAAATGAATAAGGAATAAATATAATTCCTAAAATAGTTCTAATTCAATTGAAAGGGATATTAAATAAGTTAGTTGAAGGATCAAAAATTGAAAATAAATTTCTTATCATTTTCAGGTTAAATTTTTTAATTTAATATTATTGTTATTATTATTTTTGAAGATTTTTACATCAAAAATATAGTAATTTATTACATTAAAAATTAAATAAATACAAATAAAAAAAAAAAAAGAAAATAATCAATTAATAGGTATTATTTGAGGAATAAAAGAATATTACATTATAAAGTAATAATTTAAATTTGACATATTTATGTTATTTATTTAACTAATTCTTTGATTAATTCATTAGAAGTAATTGCTAATTTACTATAAAATGGTTTAAGAGACCAGTACTTGCTTTCAGTCATCTAATGAATAATAATTATTAATTCAATTAATAAAATTTTTAATTGAAATTCTTTCAATTACAATAGGTATAAAACTGTGATTAGCTCCACAAATTTCTGAACATTGCCCATAAAAAATTCCAGGTCGATTAATATAAAAATTAGTTTGATTAAGCCGACCAGGATTAGCATCAACTTTAACTCCTAATGAAGGAATAGTTCATGAATGAATAACATCAGTAGCAGTTACTAAAATACGAATTTGATTATTTATAGGTAAAATAATTCGGTTATCAACATCTAATAGTCGAAAATTAGTTGGAGTTATTTCATTTTGAGGAATTATATAAGAATCAAATTCAATATTGTGAAAATCTGAATATTCATAACTTCAATATCATTGATGTCCAATAGATTTTAAAGTAATTAAAGGATTATTTAATTCATCTAATAAGTATAATAAACGTAAAGAAGGTAGTGCAATAAAAATTAAAGTAATTGCTGGTAAAATAGTTCAAATTAATTCAATTATTTGACCTTCTAATAGATATCGATTAATATATTTATTAAATAATAATCTAGTTATTAAATAACCAACTAAAATTGTAATTATAATAAGAATAATTAAAGTATGATCATGAAAGAAAATGATTTGTTCTATTAATGGAGATGCTCCATTTTGTAAATTAAAATTAGATCATGTTGCCATTTCTAAAAAAAGGATGATCCTTTATAAATGGGGTTTAAATCCATTACATATAATCTGCCATATTAGAAGTTACTTAAAATTGGTAGTTCATTATATGAATGTTCAGCAGGAGGAAGATTTTGGTATCATTCAATAGAAGAAGGTAAATTTAAAGTGAATAAAGCAATACGATGATTAATTATAGATTCTCAAATAATAATTAATATAAATATTACTGCTAATAAAGAAATATATGAACCTAAGGAAGAAATTACATTTCATGAAATATATGAATCAGGATAATCAGAATAACGACGGGGTATTCCTGCTAATCCTAAAAAATGTTGAGGGAAAAAAGTTAAATTTACTCCAATAAACATTATAAAAAATTGAATTTTTAATATGAAAGGATTTAGAGAAAGACCTGTAAATAATGGGTATCAATGAATAAATCCAGCTAGAATAGCAAATACAGCTCCTATTGATAAAACATAATGAAAATGAGCTACTACATAATATGTATCATGTAAAGTAATATCGATAGAAGAATTAGATAAGATAACTCCTGTTAATCCTCCAACAGTAAATAAAAATACAAATCCTAAACTTCATAAAATAGAAGGAGAATAATTAATTTGAGTTCCATGGAAAGTAGCTAATCAACTAAAAATTTTAATTCCTGTTGGTACAGCAATAATTATTGTAGCTGAAGTGAAATAAGCTCGTGTATCAATATCTATTCCTACAGTGAATATATGATGAGCTCAAACAATAAATCCTAATAATCCAATTGCTAATATTGCATAGATTATACCTAAACATCCGAAAGTTTCTTTTTTTCCTCTTTCTTGAGAAATAATATGAGAAATTATACCAAATCCAGGTAAAATTAAAATATAAACTTCAGGATGGCCAAAAAATCAAAATAAATGTTGATATAAAATAGGGTCTCCTCCTCCAGCAGGGTCAAAAAAAGAAGTATTTAAATTACGATCAGTTAAAAGTATAGTAATTGCTCCAGCTAATACAGGTAAAGATAATAATAAAAGGAAAGCTGTAATTCCTACTGCTCAAATAAATAAAGGTATTTGATCAAATGATAAATTATTTAATCGTATATTAATAATTGTTGTAATAAAATTAATTGCTCCTAAAATTGATGAAATTCCTGCTAAGTGAAGAGAAAAAATAGCTAAATCTACAGAACTACCACCATGGGCAATATTAGATGAAAGGGGGGGGTAAACCGTTCATCCAGTTCCTGCTCCATTTTCTACAATTCTTCTTGAAATTAATAATGTTAAAGATGGGGGAAGAAGTCAAAAACTTATATTATTTATTCGAGGGAAAGCTATATCAGGAGCTCCTAATATAAGGGGTACTAATCAATTTCCAAATCCTCCGATTATAATAGGTATTACTATAAAAAAAATTATAATAAATGCATGGGCCGTTACAATAGTATTATAAATTTGATCATCTCCAATTAAAGATCCAGGAGTACCTAATTCTGCTCGAATTAGTAATCTTAAAGATGTTCCAACTATTCCGGCTCAAATTCCAAAAATAAAATATAGAGTTCCAATATCTTTATGATTTGTTGAATAAAGTCATTTTCGCTTATAATATTATTAAATAAAATGGCTGAGATTAAGCGATAAATTGTAAATTTATTTACGAGAAAATTCTCTTTTATTATTATTATTATTATTATCAAGTTTTATATTCAATAATGATATGAAATTGCAAATTTCAAGGAATAGAAAATTCTATTAAGGCTTAAAGAATATTTCTTTATAAATAATTTTGAAGATTATTAGTTTATTTTAACTTAAAACCTTAATAAAAAAAAAAAGTTCTAAAAATTATTCCTGATAATGAAATAAAAGAAAAAAAGTTAATTATTGAAAAATATCTATTTTTAATAAAAATTTTAAATCATTTTATTTTTAAATAATTAAATATAAAAGAAGAATAAATAATTCGAATATAGAAAAATAATATAATTAATCTTATTAAAATAAAAATAAAAGTTAATAAATATATATTATTATTAATTAAAAAATTAATAATAATTCACTTTGGGAAAAATCCAATAAAAGGAGGTAATCCTCCTAATGATAAAAAATTAATTAATAAATTAATTTTAATAAAAAAGTTTATATTATTAATAAATAATTGATTAATAAAAAATATATTTAAAATATTGAATAAAAAACATATAATACTAATTAAAAATGAATATAATATTAAATAAAATATTCATAAATTTTCTCTAATTATAATTGATGTTAATATTCAACCTAAATTGTTAATCGATGAAAAAGCTATAATTTTTCGTAAAGAAGTTTGATTTAGTCCTCCAATAGCTCCAATAATAATATTTAAAATAATGATAATAATAATAAAATTTTTATTAAAATAATAAGATAAGAGAATTATTGGTGTAATTTTTTGTCAAGTTATTAAAATAAAATTATTAAATCAAGATAAACCTTCTACAATATTAGGAAATCAAAAATGGAATGGGGCAGCTCCTATTTTTATTATTATAGAAGAATTTATTATTATAGAAATAAAATAATTTATTTCAAAATTTTTTATTAAAATTAATTTAATTAAAATTGTAAATAAAAAATTAATGGAGGCAATAGATTGAACTAAAAAATATTTTAAAGAAGCTTCGGTTGAAAGTAAGTTTGAAGAATTTGAAATAAGGGGGATAAATCTTAGAAGATTAATTTCTAATCCAATTCAACAACCAAATCATGAATTAGAAGAAATAGAAATTAGTGTTCTGAAAAATAAAACAAATAAAAAAAATATTTTATTAGAATTCATTAAAAAAAAAATTTAAAATAATAAATTAAAATTTATATAAAGAATTTAAAATTCATTAAAATTATATTTTAGTGTAGGATGCACAATAATTTTTGATATTATTAGATATAGTTTAATTCTATAAAATATAATAAAGGTAAAATTATTTACTTAATTTATCCTATCAGAATAATCCTTTAATCAGGCACTTTATTTTTAAAAAAAAGGTATTTCCTTTATAGTTGGGGTATGAACCCAAAAGCTTAAATTAGCTTATTTTTAA